TGCCGCACAGCTCCTTATTTACGTGGGAGCTATAAATGTTTTAATTATATTTGCTGTCATGTTCATGAACGGTTCAGAATATTACAAAGATTTTAATCTTTGGACCGTTGGGAATGGCGTTACTTTGCTGGTTTGTACAGGTATTTTTGTTTCACTAATGACTACTATTCTGGATACGTCATGGTACGGGATTATTTGGACTACAAGATCAAACCAAATTATAGAGCAAGATTTGATAAGTAACAGTCAACAAATTGGAATTCATTTATCAACAGATTTTTTTCTTCCATTTGAACTCATTTCGATAATTCTTTTAGCTGCTTTGATAGGCGCAATTGCTGTGGCCCGCCAGTAATAAATCTTTCGAACTAGTAACCGAAATCAAAATTAAACTTTGTTCTGTGTTATCACATCCATTTCCCCTCACTTCAATCTTATTTGAAGATTGTTTATGTCTAAAATATAAATTCTTTTATTTGATCTATTGCCAATAGATTCCCTTATTCAGTACTTTTTTTTTTATTCTAGTCACTTAAACTCATTAAATTGTTTTTCATCTTGAAATGAATCAAAATTGATAAGGAGTTAGTCAATGATGCTCGAACATGTACTTGTTGTGAGTGCCTATTTATTTTCTATCGGTATCTATGGATTGATCACAAGTCGAAATATGGTTAGAGCCCTTATGTGTCTTGAACTTATACTGAATGCAGTTAATATAAATTTCGTAACATTTTCTGATTTTTTTGATAGTCGCCAATTAAAAGGAAATATTTTTTCAATTTTTGTTATAGCTATTGCAGCCGCTGAAGCAGCTATTGGACCAGCTATTGTTTCCGCAATTTATCGTAACAAAAAATCAACTCGTATCAATCAATCAAATTTGTTGAATAAGTAGTAGTGTATTAATCATAGAAATGATAATATTTATCAAGTCAAATTAACATGGATGATACATAACGTATTGATCGTGTTTACAAAAAATGCAAGAAATCAAAGTATCTTGGACCTCTCGCATGAGTCGATCTGGAAGCAGATTGATTAGAAAAATTCTGGTAAATTATTGATTCATCTGGTGTCTAAATATATGTATAATTCATTTACAAGTTTACTAGATCGAAAATTTATGATGTTCAAAAATTTATATATCCAATGTCACATTCAGTAAAGATTTATGATACATGTATAGGGTGTACTCAATGTGTCCGAGCCTGCCCCACAGATGTATTAGAGATGATACCTTGGGACGGATGTAAAGCTAAGCAAATTGCTTCTGCTCCAAGAACAGAAGACTGTGTTGGTTGTAAAAGATGTGAATCCGCCTGTCCAACGGATTACTTGAGTGTTCGAGTTTATTTATGGCATGAAACAACTCGAAGCATGGGCCTAGCTTATTGATCCCTTTCCAAAATCCCACCTGAATACATTTTCTTTTTTTTACCGACAAAAATCCCCCTGCTCGAAAATATATATTTTCGAGCACGGATTTTTCTGGTCCAAGTGTATCTTGTTTTTACTACGAATTATTTTCCTTGGTTAACAATAGTGGTAGTTTTGCCAATATTTGCGGGTTCCTTAATTATCTTTCTTCCTCATAGAGGAAATAAGATAATTAGGTGGTATACTATATTTATATGTACCGTAGAACTCCTTCTAATAACTTATGTATTCTATTATCATTTCCAATTGGACGATCCATTAATGCAATTGACGGAGGATTATAAATGGATCCATTTTTTTGATTTTTACTGGAGATTGGGAGTAGATGGACTTTCTATAGGACCTATTTTGCTGACAGGATTTATCACCACTTTAGCTACTTCAGCGGCTCGGCCGGTTACTCGAGATTCCCGATTATTCCATTTCCTGATGTTAGCAATGTATAGTGGTCAAATAGGATCATTTTCTTCTCGAGACCTTTTACTTTTTTTCATCATGTGGGAGTTAGAATTAATTCCCGTTTATCTACTTCTATCCGTGTGGGGGGGGAAAAAACGTTTATATTCAGCTACAAAGTTTATTTTGTACACTGCAGGAAGTTCCGTTTTTTTATTAATGGGAATTCTGGGTATCGGTTTATATGGTTCCAATGAACCAACATTAAATTTTGAAATATCAGCTAATCAATCTTATCCAGTAGTACTGGAAATAATATTCTATATTGGATTTCTTATTGCTTTTGCTGTCAAATCACCGATTATACCTTTACATACATGGTTACCAGACACCCATGGAGAGGCACATTACAGTACTTGTATGCTTCTAGCCGGAATATTATTAAAAATGGGAGCATATGGATTGGTTCGGATCAATATGGAATTATTGCCCCGCGCTCATTCTATATTTGCTCCTTGGTTGATGATAGTAGGCACACTTCAAATAATCTATGCAGCTTCAGCATCTCTCGGTCAACGTAATTTAAAAAAAAGAATAGCCTATTCCTCCGTATCTCATATGGGTTTCATAATTATAGGAATTGGCTCTATAAGTGATATGGGCCTTAATGGAGCCATTTTACAAATAATATCTCACGGCTTTATTGGCGCTGCACTTTTTTTCTTGGCGGGAACGAGTTTTGATAGAATACGTCTTGTTTATCTCGACGAAATGGGCGGAATGGCGATACCAGTTCCAAAAATATTCACGACTTTCAGTATCTTATCGATGGCTTCCCTTGCATTACCGGGGATGAGTGGTTTTGTTGCAGAATTCATAGTATTTTTTGGACTAATTACCAGCCAAAAATTTTTTTTAATAACAAAAATACTAATTACATTTGTAATGGCAATTGGAATGATATTAACTCCTATTTATTCATTATCTATGTTACGCCAAATGTTTTATGGATACAAGTTTTTGAATGCCCCAAACTTTTATTTTTTTGATTCTGGACCGAGAGAGTTATTTGTTTCGATCTCTATCCTTTTACCTGTAATAGGTATTGGTATTTATCCGGATTTCGTTTTCTCACTATCCCTTGACAAGGTCGAAGATATTATATCTAATTATTTTTATAGATAATTATTCAAAAAAATGAATAAAAGAAAAAAAAATCAAACATCAATCTTATACTATAATAAGATGTTTAAAAAATTCGTTGTACAATTACAAAAAACAAATATTTTTTCTTTTCTTCAGTTTATTTTTCACTTAAGTGAAAAATAAAAATGAATTATACTTTTAACCAGATATGTTTGGCCTTTGTTGTAAGAACCTTTTGAATCAAACTAGTGATTTAAAAGGTTCTCGATGGCTTACACGATGTTTTCTTATATATATGCTGTCCCATGTTTATTTGTGTGCATTAGGTCCTTTCTTCAGTTAGATGTTAGGGTAAACGAACCATAACTATGTAGCCCTATTCCTAATAGATTGACCCCAAAATAGCATATCCAAATTATAAGAAATCCCATAGAGGCTACAATTGCGGAATTTACAACCTCAAAATTTGGATTTGTTCGAATATGTAAATAAATCGCGAATACGGTCCAAGTAATAAATGCCCAAGTTTCTTTCGGATCCCAATTCCAATATGAGCCCCATGCCTCATTTGCCCATACTGCTCCCGAAAGAATACCTATGGTTAAAAAGATAAAACCTATGCCAATAATACGATAACTCCAATGATCCAATTGTTGAATCAATTGAGACCTATAATAATTTCTAGAAGAAATTAAGGAAGTGTTCCATAAAACATTGTTTCTTTCGTTCATGTATTGGATCTCATCAAAACAAAGCGACTCATTATTGCTTTTCTCAAAAATACTTATGACTTTGCGCGATGTAATAACTATAAGAGCTACTGATAATAATGATCCACATAAAAGAGCTGCATAGCCCAATACCATCATACTTACATGCATCATTAACCAATGAGATTGGAGAGCGGGTACTAATAGTACGGATTGATGCATTTCGGTTAAAAAACCAGAAGTAGCAAAGCCTTGGGTAAAAATAACACTTGGCGCGGTTATTGCGCTTAAATGGTTTATATTTTTTTTTAAATACGGAACCATATGAATAATGGACAAACTCCATGAAAGAAAAATTAATGATTCATATAAATCACTTAAAGGTAAATGTCTCGAATAAATACAACGAGTAACTAATAATCCTGTTATACAGACAAAAGTTGTTTTTATGCCTTTTTCTGATGAATCATATAGTCCTGCGCTTTCATTAACTAATAAGATTATCAAACGAATTGAAATTATAATTGAAACAACCGAAAAGGATATATGAGTTAATATATGCTCTAAAATGGAAAATATCATAAAAAAATTATAAAAAAAAAAAAAGAGGAGAATCTCCCAATTATAGAAATGGAAATCGGGAATTGAATTCATTATAGGACTTACTCTTTTATAAGATGCCATGCCGCCACTCGGACTCGAACCGAGATGCTCTAGCACTGCTTCCTAAGAGCAGCGTGTCTACCGATTTCACCATAGCGGCTTTTCGAAATCATAATAACCTATTTTTATTCAATTGTCGAGGTTAAAGTACTCAATCATTCAATATTTTTTAGTTTTATAAGAAACATTGAAATTAATGAAAAGAAATTGATGAATCAAAACTCGTTTAAAAAATAGTGATTTGAGCCTAGTTACAATAATAATCCTTATTTTTTATTATTTTATTTAATATTTAGATTTATAATGTCTATTTTATTTAACGTAACATTACATTAACAATGGAGTTCTTTTAGTTTATACTCTCCTAAAATGGAGCTTTTCTAACTACATAGTTTTTACCGCAATTCAATGTTCTTTTTTTTTTTTTTTACCATTCATTTTTTTCTCATTTATCTTATTTTATGAATTAAAAAAAAAAAAATGATCACTGAAAAAGTAACAAAAAAAATAGGATTTTTATGGATCACAATTTCATGAATACATACAATAGAATCAAAATTGACATAACTTTGTATTAATATTTAGAATTTTCGATATGTAGAGAATTTTTGTTAGTATTTAGTAAACTAATTAAATTGGATTAGATATTGGGCGTATCATCTAATAAATAATTAAATAATAAAAAAGTTTCGATTTCTATCGTAATTGGACTGTACTTCAAATTAAAATAATCTATTCTAAATTAATACATATATTGATTTATCTTCCCCAGCCCAAGCAACCATAGGATCCATTTTTTTTTTGATGACCAAAATTGATACATTTCTCGTATAAAATATCCGTGGATATTTTATACGAGGGATATAAGGGATATATAAGGATAAGGATTCTATATATTGATAATGATTTTTTAAAATGAGTGTTCAGAAAATTCCAAAACAAGTTTTAAACGTAAAAAATGAGTTTCGACGAATCATTAATTTGGAGTAAAGATCTTATATTATCTTATGTTTGTTCTTTTCTAATCAATATTTATTCTTTCCTATTTGAAAATAATTTAATTTATATATATAAATTAGTATAAATTCTAAACTAAATTCAAAATTAAACTAGACTTTTTTTAGAGTCAGAGATAGATCCAGATTATTCCAATGTTTAATTATTTATTTTTTTCTTGTTGTACAAAAAAACTTTTTGAATTCCCTGTAGAAAGAGATTTCGATAATGAAAAAGCTTTTAATGCTACCCAATACCCCTTCCCTTTCCAAATATTATTACGAATTCGTTTTTTTGATATGGAAGTACGTTTTTTTGGAACTGCCATTAAAAAATTATGTATGATAGAGTATTTAGTTCTATAGTTGGATGTGAAAGACATCTATTGTTCAAAACCAATTGTTCTTTACTATATAATTTATAATTGAATTCTCTCTTTATTGTATTGTCTAAATTCGACTCTTTTCATAAAATAAAAACCAAATATGTTGTTTATTTTCGTTGTGCTATATTTATACATACATGTAATAAAATACATCAAAAAAAAAAGTTTAAGAAACCAACCTTTTATTTTTGAATTTAATAAAAAAACTTTAATAATTTTTTTTATATTAATTTAATTGTTTAATTGGTCAAGCTCAAAAAAAGAGTGCACCTAATGAAAATTGTGAAATGAAAATGAGACTAGTAGTTAATTTGTTAAAGTATACATCATTTTTTAGATAAAAAATAAGTCCTTTTTTTTTATTTTAGTAATTCTTTCACTCAATTAAAAAACTTCATTGGTTAATGATTCTGAATAAACGAACTAAAAAAAAAAAGAACTCTTTTTTTTTTTCTGGGGTTAAATTATGGACTGTGTTTGTCTTTTATGAATTCTATTAAAATAACATATTCTTTTTGGTGTAATTATTTGTCCTTACTTTCTCTAGAGATTAAAATATTGTATTATGTAAATTGTAATAAGTAAGAATAATTGAAATTTTTATTTTTTTTTTTTGTAGTTTTATAAAATCTTACTTAAAAAAAATAAGTATTTATTTGTCAATGGTAACTTGGTCATCTCATTTGACCAATTCTTACTTCTTTATTCTTTATTTGAAATATTTTTTAGTTTGAAGTATTTGGAAAAGATTTAGAATAATTAAGAATAAAAAATATTTCTTTTAGTTTTACATATCTTATCTTAATCTTCATTTTTTTATTAACTGATTCCTTTCAAAAAAAAAATAAGAGCTGGTGAATCAGAAACAGTTAATTAAGAATAAAAGATTTTTATTTATTTTTATGGAATATACATACCAATATTCATGGATCATACCTTTCATTCCAGTTATAATTCCTATGTTAATAGGGGCGGGACTCCTGCTTTTTCCGAAGGCAACAAAAAACCTTCGCCGCATGTGGGCTTTTCTTAGTGTTTTATTGTTAAGTATAGTTATGATTTTTTCAGCCAATCTGTTTATTCAGCAAATAAATAACAGTTATATCTATCAATATGTATGGTCTTGGACCATCAATAATGACTTTTCTTTAGAGTTCAGCTACTTGATCGATCCACTTACTTCTATTATGTTAATCTTAATTACTACTGTTGGAATTATGGTTCTTATTTATAGTGACAATTATATGTCTCATGATCAAGGATATTTGAGATTTTTTGCTTATATGAGTTTTTTCAATACTTCAATGCTGGGATTAGTGACTAGTTCTAATTTGATACAAATTTATATTTTTTGGGAATTGGTTGGAGTGTGTTCTTATCTATTAATAGGTTTTTGGTTCACACGACCGATTGCTGCGAATGCTTGTCAAAAAGCGTTTGTAACTAATCGTGTAGGGGATTTTGGTTTATTATTAGGAATTTTAGGTCTTTATTGGATAACGGGCAGTTTCGAATTTCGGGATTTGTTTAAAATATTCAATAGTTTGATTTATAATAATGAAGTTAATCTTTTATTTGTTACTTTCTGTGCCTTCTTATTATTTTCTGGTGCAATTGCTAAATCCGCTCAATTCCCCCTTCACGTATGGTTACCTGATGCTATGGAAGGACCTACTCCTATTTCAGCTCTTATACATGCTGCTACTATGGTAGCAGCAGGAATTTTTCTTGTAGCTCGGCTTTTTCCTCTTTTCATGGTTATACCTTACATAATGAATATAATAGCTTTAATAGGTATAATAACATTACTATTAGGAGCTACTTTAGCTCTTGCTCAAAAAGATATTAAGAGAAGTTTAGCCTATTCTACAATGTCTCAATTGGGTTATATGATGTTAGCTCTAGGTATTGGGTCTTATCGAGCTGCTTTATTTCATTTGATTACTCATGCTTATTCAAAAGCATTGTTGTTTTTAGGGTCCGGATCAATCATTCATTCAATGGAAGCTATTGTTGGATATTCTCCAGATAAAAGTCAAAATATGGTTCTTATGGGTGGTTTAACAAAACATGTACCAATTACAAAAACTCCTTTTTTATTAGGTATACTTTCCCTTTGTGGTATTCCACCCCTTGCCTGTTTTTGGTCCAAAGATGAAATTCTTAATGATAGTTGGTTGTATTCGCCGATTTTTGCAATAATAGCTTTTTCCACAGCAGGATTAACTGCATTTTATATGTTTCGGATCTATTTACTTACATTTGAGGGCTCTTTAAATGTTAATTTTCAAAATTACAGCGGCAAAACAAATAACTCGTTTTATTCAATATCTCTATGGGGTAAAGAGAAAGAAGGGAAAAAAATAATTAAAAAAGATTTTCGGTTATTATCTTTATTAAAAATGAATAATAATGAAAGGATTTCTTTTTTGGGAAAGAAAACATATCCAATTGATATTAATATAAGAAAGATGACGCGACCCTTTATTACTATTGCTAATTTTAGCATTAAGAACACCTTTTCGTATCCCCATGAATCGGATAGTACTATGCTATTTCCTATGCTTGTATTAGGTATATTTACTTTGTTCGTTGGAGCCATAGGAATTCCTTTGAATCAACAAGGAATGGATTTGGATATATTATCCAAATTGTTAACTCCAGCTTTAATACATCAAAATTCAAATAATTCTGTGGATTCGTATGAATTTGTGACAAATGCAAGTTTTTCATTGAGTATAGCTTATATCGGAATATTTATAGCGTCTTTTTTATATAAGCCTGTTTATTCATCTTTACAAAATTTCAACTTCCGAAATTCATTTCTTAAAAGTGTTCCCAATCGAATTCTTTGGGAAAAAATAATAAATGTGATATATAATTGGTCATATAATCGTGGTTATATAGATGTTTTTTATGCAATATCCTTAAAGAACGGTATAAGAGGATTAGCTCAACTAACTCATTTTTTTGATAAACGAGTAATTGAAGGAATTACGAATGGAGTCGGTATTACAAGTTTTTTTGTCGGAGAAGGTATTAAATATATAGGTGGTGGCCGAATTTCTTCTTATCTCTTATTGTATTTATTTTATGTATTAATTTTTTTATTAATTTTTATTTGATTTTTTAATTATAAAATTTAAAAGTAAGTTCATTTATATTTATATTAATAATAAGTTATATTATAAGTTATAAGAAAAAATTTTTACATTTTTATTTATTTAATCATTTTTATTTATTTAATATTGATTATTTCATATCTTATTTAGTATTGATATTGATTGTTTAGAGTCGAAAAGAATATTAACAAGAGGTTTTTCAAACCAGAATATCTCTTTATCCTTATCCTTTTTATCTTGAAATATTTCTAACTTCGAATTTTCTTGATTCCCATCTAGATAAGAAGTTTCATAATCATAAATGGGTCTATTTTTATAGCGTGTCTCTTTAAAGTGGAATTCATCCTTTGTTTTTCCCTTTCCATTCATTCGGATCTCTTCTGTTTCATCCATTTTGTCCGGATCCTCCTTTTCTTCCGAAAAAAGAGAAGGAGAAGGATCTTCTTCAGTGGATTCCTCTTGTTCCTGTTTAGTCCCCTTTGTTTCGGAAGTTGTTTCTATTTCTACATCTGTTTCTTCCTCGTTTTCCCCCCTTTCTTCCGTTTCTGAGGTTTCTTTCAGTTTCTTAGTAATAATGGGTGACGGTACTCTGCCTAAATAGTAGACACAGGTAATAAATAAGAGAATACTAAAGATTCGAGCCATATTAGATCTAATAAGTACATTAAATCTAATAGAATCATTTTGCTGTATCCAGACTAATACCAATCCAACCCATTTCATGAATAAAATGTGACCAATTAACCAACCAACAAAACTACTTGTTACAAATAATATCTTGTTGTTGCATCGAAACATATAAATGTTGACTAATCTGACTAACATTGAACTTGGTAAAATGAAATGGTTGAATAATTGAAAAATTAGATTATTCAGGAATACGCATTGAATGCTAAGATTACGCATTGAGTTTCTGGTAGTAGATCCATAATCAAAAAAGTGTTTGTGATTGTTCCAGAAGAAATGAAAGAAAAGATACGGTAGAGCTAGTACAGTTATTGTATGAGGTCTACCCAATGCTAGATGCAGAGGCGCATAATAGATCGATATGAACATCATGAGCTGTCCCGTAATAAAACCAGTTGTTGCTGATACTTTCTTCTCGATTCCTTCTTCTATAATCCGAGCTCGGAGAAGGAAGA